TGAATACGAGCAATGCCGTCGCCTACTTGAAGTACGGTACCGGTATTTACAATCTTTACTTCTCTATTATATTGTTCAATACGTTCACGGATAATATTACTAATTTCGTCGGCTCGAAGGGTTACCATTAGTATCTTTTTATTCTTTTTCGGAAGCAAAGGAAAAAAATAATGCCTAAACTCTAAACTAAAGTAAAAGTAGAAAGGCTAATCAGTTATTTTTTCCATGGCCCCGAGGGTGCCAATATTGGCACTGACGGTACGGAAATGTAACTCGCTATTCAAACAACTATTCAGAGTTCCTAGAGCTCCTTGTAAGGCTTGTTGGAAAACTCGTTGTCGAACCTGATTAATCGCTCTTTGTTGTTCAAAATGAAGGGTTTCATTTTTGTAATTTTCTAATCGTTCCAAACTATCACAAGTAGCATTAATTAAATTTACTTTTTCTCGTTCTATCTCAGAGTATCCATTCATTCGATACTCATCCGCTTCAATTTCCACTTTACGTAAGCGAGCCCGGGCTCTTTCAAGTTGCTCAATGGACCCTTTACGTAATTCTTCAGAATTTCGAATAGTACTCAAGATCCTCTGTTTTCGATTATCTAATAAATCATTTAATGAAAGTAGATTATCTTCCCATTAATTTAACAACTTCCATGATCTCTTCCCGAACCAAACATGAATCTTTCGATTCATTTGGCTCTCACGCTCAATTATTTATTTTATGGACATTCCCATATCTTTTAATGTAATGAGCCTGCCCTCTCCCTTCTGTTCGTATTCAAAGATATCGAAACTGATATAAAACCAGAATATTATATTAGGGGGGCTCTTCCGACCAGACAAAAAGTCTATAATTGTCAGCAAAGTTGTTTATTTATTTGTTTTTTATTTATTTAATTTAAATTTTAATTATATTTAAAATTCTATTTTAAATTTTTATATTTTTTTTATTTCCCTTTTTCTTCAAATCTTCATCAAATCCAAAAATTCCTCTTTTTTATACATAGGTCGTCGATTCGGCATTGGATAAAAAAGGGCAAGGCGCCCCTTTTCTAGTAAATGGTTTCAAATTATTTTACCGATATGAGTGTTCTATATCGGATGAATTACCGACTATTCATTTTCAAACCATTTCGGTACTAACGTAGTGGTAGAAAGAGTACCATGTTGTGCCTGAACTTCAAACAGTTTAGCTTTAACCATGTTAATGGTCTCACATTATTGGTTGATAGAGAATCAAGATTTACCAATGAGTCACGAAATGCTATGGTTCTTACATATGATTTCTTAATTTATTCATAAGTAATTCGTCGAGATCGTGCACTTTTCTTTCCTATTTCTTATCCTATTAAATAAAAAAAATAACAAAAGTGCAGCTGGTTGGATCCAACCTATTCTTGAAATACACAACTCGCACACACTCCCTTTCCAAAAAAAATCAATACACCAAGCACTACACTTAGATTTATTGGATTTGTTGCTAAAATATCGGTATTAAACCCGAAACTCCCTGCGGATGGCCAATAGCCCAAGGAAACGAAAAAATCGGTTATATTTTTCATATGCTCTCCTCTTTCTTATAGATAAGACTAACAAAGAACAGAGTTCTTTTTGTATCACCTCGCTCACCCCTTTTTTGATCGATTTCTTTTTATTAATTTCATTTTCTTTTTTATGGGAATAGATTAAATCATCTATTAATTTATAATTTAATTTAATAATTTTAAAATTTCTTATTTTTTTTTTTAAGTTCTCAATAACAATAAGAAGATACTTATTAGGTTAGGTCCTAGGTCTCACGTCAATTACGAAATATCTCGTTTGTTGAAACGCTTCCTAATAAAAAGGTTTCCCTTGTACTAAGGGTGGGAAGGAAGAAAGCGAGCGGATCCGCGAATTCCTCATCCTCAAATCAGTCCTTCCCGGGGTATTGTCTCAACAAATAAGTAATTGTAGGAGTAAAGTGTTGATATAATTATAAGAAGCAAACGGCAAGTCCGAGTTAATAAAATAAATAATAAAAAAGCACGTAACGTACTTTTTCACATTTCTAATTTTAGGATTAAATTAAACAAAAGGATTTGCAAATAAAAGCGCTAATGCCACGACCAGTCCGTAAATTGTTAAAGCTTCCATAAAAGCTAGACTAAGCAATAAAGTACCTCGTATTTTACCCTCCGCTTCTGGTTGTCTCGCAATACCTTCTACAGCTTGGCCCGCAGCAGTACCTTGACCAACTCCAGGTCCAATAGAAGCAAGCCCCACGGCCAACCCAGCAGCAATAACGGAAGCGGCAGAAACCAGTGGATTCATAGTAAGTTCCTCGTACCAAAAAAAATAAATGGTTAATGATACAATCAACCAATGAATTATTACTTATTTTATCACTAAGATCTATCGGGTCAAGGTAACTAAAAACTCCGAATTGAAATGATAATATTAGTGAATCGTCAGAACGACTTCGATATCTCGTTTTTTTTATTTTGGTTTCTACCCATGCCATGAAAAAACTTTTGTAAATTCATATGCATACGGTTCTAGTTATTGCATTTCTTTGTTTCGAACCATTCTTTCATTCAATTCTTCGTTCTTTACTTACTTTTCTATATCCGTGAGTTCATCTGTTTTTTCATTCAATTCACAATCACAGACGAAGGAGAGGGACTTATATTGGAATCCATCTAAATGCAGTGGTTTTGAAAAAAGAATCAATCTAATGATATACTATACTGGGAAAGAAATAGGAATAAATAAAATAAATAAATAATAATAATATATATATAGTCTATAGGGATAACCCCTATATAACTAGTAAATATCTAATATCACATATACATTCGTTTCTTCCATAATGTAAACCGCCCGCATTTTATATTAAATTGGATCTTAGAATCATTCTTCGAAACATACGCAAGGGCTAGACTTATGGACATTACATATATCTAGTTTGACCTCCCTAACCCATCTTTTTATCCAATTCCGTAATATCGTCCATCTTTCCTTCTACGAGACTAGGTCGTATATACATATGTATTTGTATCTATTATGTATTATGTTCCCCAACCAAGTGCGTATTTTGAACCATGTATGACTTAGGGTAAGTTAAAAAAAAAAAAGACTATTTCGAAAGCTAATCAATGATGACCCTCCATAGATTCGCCTATATAAGCCGCGGCTAAAGTTGCAAAAATAAGAGCTTGAATACCGCTTGTAAATAATCCAAGAAACATAACAGGTATAGGAACTACTGAAGGTACTAAAGAAACAAGAACAACAACTACTAATTCATCAGCCAATATATTCCCGAAAAGTCGAAAACTAAGAGATAAGGGTTTTGTGAAATCTTCTAGGATGTTAATCGGTAAAAGTATTGGAGTTGGTTGGATGTATTTCCCGAAATACCCCAATCCCCTTTTGGTAAGACCCGCATAAAAATATGCCACTGACGTGGGTAAAGCTAAAGCAACAGTAGTATTTATATCATTTGTGGGCGCAGCTAACTCCCCATGAGGTAACTGTATGATTTTCCAAGGTAAAAGAGCACCTGACCAATTAGAAACAAAAATAAATAGGAACATAGTTCCAATAAAGGGAACCCAAGGACCATATTCTTCTCCAATCTGAGTTTTGCTCAAGTCTCGAATAAATTCAAGGACATATTCGAAGAAATTCTGACCGTCGGTCGGAATGGTTTGTGGATTCCGAACAGCTATGATGACTGAACCTAATAAGATAGCAATTACGACCCAAGAAGTGATAAGTACTTGGGCATGGATTTGTAAACCTCCTATTTGCCAATATAAATGTTGGCCTACTTCTACACCCGATATATCGTATAACCCCTTGAGTGTTTTAATGGAACATGGTATAACATTCATATTGTCCTCTGACATAAGTCGAACTTAAAAAAATTATTTTGATTCAACCATCTCTTTCTCAACTCACCTACTTTAATCATTAATACTATATTTAATTTAGTATACCAAGAAAATTTAGGATACCAAAAAATCACATAACATAATATCAATATCCCCAGTACTTTTTATCTTTATCTCTTTTTTAAGTTCAAGAATAGTAACCGATCCAATAAATCTATAGAATTCCCAAACAATTAATTAATATTATTATTCTTAATCATAATCAACGATTTCTTATATAGCTAGAACGACCCTCGCAAATTGCGAATACTAATTTGTTAAGAATGAATCGGATTGAAGCTATAGCGTCATCGTTGGCTGGAATCGAAATATCTGCGAGATCCGGGTCACAATTTGTATCAATTAAACAAATAGTCGGAATCCCCAAAATGACACATTCTCGAAGAGCCGTATATTCTTCTTGCTGATCAACGATGATTACAATATCGGGTAACCCCGTCATATATTTGATCCCACCCAGATATGTTTGCAAGGTAGATAATTTTCTCTTCAACATTGCTGCATCTCTTTTGGAAAGACGGTCGAGTTTCCCCATCTTTTGCTCTGCTCTTAAGTCCCTGAACTTATGAAGTCTCGTTTCCGTAGTGGACCAGTTCGTTAACATACCACCGAGCCATTTTTTATTAACATAATGACACCGAGCCCCTATTGCAGCTGATGCTACTAAATCCGCTGCTTTATTTTTTGTACCAACGATTAAAAAGTTTTTTCCCCTACTTGCTGCATTAAAAACTAAATCACAGGCTTCTGATAAAAAACGAGCAGTTCTCGTAAGATTTATAATATGAATACCTTTACGCTTTGCAGAGATGTAAGGGCCCATTCTAGGATTCCATTTCCTAGTACCATGACCAAAATGAATTCCTGCTTCCATCATCTCTTCCAAATTGATGTTCCAATATCTTCTTGTCATTTTTCTCCACACTTCCTCTTTTTTTTTTTAACAAAGAGACAAGGTACCCTGAAATAAATAATTGTTCCGACGGAACCTTCTACCGTGGATTGACCGTTGATATACGGCCCAAACCATTAATTTCTTTTAATTACTTATTTATTTTATTTATTACTAAATTAATAATCGGACAAAATAGTTCTAGATAGTTAAAGTAAAAAGAATGAATCTCTTCTTAGGAATCATTAAATCGCGTAAATGATTGTTCTGATGTCTCATGAAAATTGTTTGGGGCGCAAGAACAAAATAATTCTCTATGGTATAACAAAATATCTCCCATTTCCAAGTCGAATAGATTCTTCCTTTTGATTTCCAAATAAATGTTTTTGTCTTGCCTTGAATGGTGCACTAATTTTTTGAATCCAGTACCAACAGGAATAATCCCCCCCAGAACAACGTTCTCTTTCAGGCCTTTCAACCAATCAATACGACCTCGTAAAGCAGCTTTTGCTAAAACTCGAGCGGTTTCTTGAAAACTCGCTTCGGATATGAAACTTTGAGTATTCAGAGATGCCCTCGTTATTCCTAATAAGATTGTCCGATAATTGATCGCTTCGTCTAAAGCACGTCCCGCTCGTTCCGCTCGCAACAATCCGATTAATTCTCCGGGTGAAAAAACATTAGACATTCCATCTTCTGAAACCAGCACTTTTGATGTTATTTGACGTACAATGATCTCTATATGTCTATTATGGATCTGTACCCCCTGAGATCGATAAACCTTTTGAATCTTATTAACCAAAGAGATACGACTTTGGGCTATGGTTAGCTCAGCTCCAATCAAGAATCCCCAGGGGATTCCAAGAATTCTTGGTATACGTTCGTTCCAACTTTCAACTCTCTTTTCGAGGTTCATCGATATTGAATCAATCGAACGCACTTCTAAGACTTGTTCCACTTTTGGAAGACCTTGCGTTATGTCACCAGATCTCGATTTTTCATATATAAATGTAACTAATGTCTCTCCTTCATAAAGGATTTCTCCATAATGGCCATGAACAGTTGCTCCTGGAGTAGCCAAATAGGGCTTAGCTGATCTTATAACTAAGGAGTCAACATGAACAATTAAAATTTGACCAGATTTTTTTATGTGTGGCCCGTATTTGAATAGACATGCATTTTCACAAATAAATTGTCCAAGGCTAATTCTTGTGGATGTCTCTTCACCAGAATCGTGATAGAGAAAACACCAATTTAAATGGAATGGATTCAAAATGATGTTACTGCATGGATCGGGATTATAAATCCTCCTATTTTCATCCATTAAACAGTATTTAAGTACTTGAAGTACTTGGAAAGTCTGTTTAAAATTGTCAAGTAGCAAATATTTCTTTAACAAGATCTGATTATGAGTTAATAAATGGTAAGATGAATAAAAATTCGCTATTTTAGGTACAATAGTACCTAGGGGACCCAACAAATCCCTAATTGGGATTAGGGGGTCCAATTCTTTTGTCGCATTGTTATATTTCGAACCATTGAATGGACTAATTCGAAAACAATTGGATGATGACAAAATTATCAAAGATTGGCATTCCTTATTTCGATTCAACAATGTACCAATACCAATAGTTCCTTGATGTTGGGTAAGTGATTGAACCTTCGCCTTTGAATGAAAGGGGTTGATATTGGTGCGATCTAATCCCTTATCGGGAATCAATCCCGAATCTGTCATATTATATCTTTTTCCGCTATATGAAATAGTGGACTTGACTAACTCAATTCTTATGAAATCGCGAATTAGATCATTTGCCCTTACCTCAACAAAGGAGGCATAAACCTCTTCTATAGAACCGTTTTGTTTTTGGTCCCAATTCAATACTAAGCAAGTCCGAACTAATTGAATCCTTGTGTGATAAATTCCTCGAATTGACTTGCCATATCCATAAAGGATATAATTGACAACTCTAAGCTGGACATCATCCTTTTCCTGCAAGAGATCCTGGGGGAAAAGTGTTGCTAAATTTATCCCATCAGCTATTTCATATGTGACTACGGGCCGAACCGAAACAAAATACTTTTTCTTGGTAGGTGTGATCCGCTGGACATAGATCCAATCTTTCAATTTCTTTGATTCCTTAGAATTTTTTTTTTTTTCCGTTCCTGGTGGTATCAAAATGCCGCTGTGCCTGGATATCTTATCTGTCTCTCCAGGAAAATGAATATCTCCAGAAAAGATTTTCAGTTCAATACTTTTTTTTTTTCTCTCCACTCGAACTAATCCGCCTACTCGACTTCTTTTATTTAAAGCAAGTCGTGTATCTACTCTAATGATACTATTGTTCCGGACCATTATGGACGAGGATCCGGGTAAAATATGCACTTCTTCGGGAATGAAAAAAAACCGATCTACTTTCATTTGGTATTTCAGACTAAATTCTTTTGTTCCTCGATACTCAATCAAATCCTCTTTTTTTACGATTGAATCTACCTCCACGGTCCCATATTTAGTAATTCCTGAACTGCTTCTTCTGTATCGTGGATCATCAAAATAAGCAAGAATACTATTTCTACGTAAAATACCATTTATGGGTATTTCAATCGAAATACCAAAACAGGGTATTAGTTCTTTTTCTCGTTCTTGATCATATTGTAATGGGATGATGAATCTATTTCTTCGCCTTTTCGCTAATAAATCAGAATTCTCTTGGAGAATAGAAGGATATATGAAATTCCACTGACCATTGGATATGATTCGATCAGATATTGAATAATCAATAATTTCCCTATCTTTTTTACGAGAAGTATCCAACAATTTATGTCTTACTCGATCATTAGTCATTGAGGGGTCAGAGATATATCTGTCTTCGACAGAAAAAGAATGAACATTCATTTGATCTTGATCCTTGTGGATCGAAAAAGACACTATACTGGATCTGCGCGGACCTCCTGCTAATATCCATAAATGACTTGTTTTTGGTAATAGATGAACATTACCATATGTATATTCGGGTGCATGGTAGACATCGGTACTCCAATGCATTTCTCCCTCTGATTCAGAATAAATATGTTTTCGGACCCTCTCTTTAAAATGAAAAGTGGACGTTCCGGCACGAATCTCAGCAATCACTTGTTCTGATTCTATATATTGATCATTTTGAACTAAAATCAAACTCTTTGGTGGAATATTCACATTATGTATAATACCCCGACTCTCAATAGTTACATACAAGTCTATAGAACATAAAAAAGCAGGATGCCCATGACGGGTACGTGTGGGATGAACAAAATCCTCATTAAATTTTATTTTTCCATTAGAAGGAGCTCGTACATGTTCGGCAGTACCACCTGTGAATACTCCACCGGTATGAAAAGTTCTTAATGTTAGTTGAGTCCCCGGTTCCCCGATTGATTGACCCGCAATAATACCTACAGCTTCTCCCAATTCGGCTAGGTCACCATGAGTGGGACTCCGACCATAACATAATTGACAGATCCAAGATGTACTCCTGCAAGTAAAGGGGGTTCGAATATATATTGGTCGTGCTCGAAAGGTTATGAATCGATTGACAAGCCCAATCCCAATATCTTGATTTCGAGTGGCAATGCATCGTGGACCCATATATATATCGTCTGCTAATACACGACCAATTAGTGTTTGGACAAAAATTTTTTCCGTCATCTCATTTCGAGGGCTCACGGAAATACCTTGGATAGTACCACAATCTGTTCTACGTACAATAATGTGTTGAACTACTTCAACAAGTCTACGCGTGAGATATCCAGCATCTGATGTTCGTACAGCAGTATCCACAACTCCTTTGCGGGCTCCGTAGCAGGAAATTATATATTCTGTCAAAGAAAGTCCTTCACGTAAATTGCTTTGAATAGGTAAATCAATCATTTGTCCTTGGGGATCCGACATTAATCCTCTCATACCTACTAATTGGTGTACCTGAGATGCATTTCCTCTAGCTCCCGAAAAGGACATTAGATGGACTGGATTAGAAGGATCCGTCATCCGAAAATTAGGATTCATTTCTTGTCTCAAATATTCACTTGTAGCATACCATATCTCAATAGATTGACGTAATTTTTCTACCGCATGTACATTCCCATAATGATGGTGTTTTTCCAAAATAAAACTTTGTTGTTCAGCGTCTCGGACTAACCATCCCTTAGATGGTATTGTTAAAAGATCATCTATTCCTAATGAAATAGATGTAGCAGTGGCTTGCTGGAAACCCAAAGTCTTCATTTGATCCAGGATATGTGATGTATATGCCATTCCGAAATGATCTATTAATCTGCTAATAAGTTGTTTCATAGCAGTTCCATCTATCACTTTATTGTGAAAGACCAGATCGACCCGTTCTCCCATAAGTACCCCCATATTCTGTTGAGTAGGATTCGACAATGGACCTGAGTCAGTGATTCGAAAACTTCCTTTCCTCAATTTTTATTTGCGCAGAAATTCAGAAATTATGATACCAGTGAAATTGGAGCTGGAGAGACCCGAATTCCCACGGGTACAGATATCGCCTAATCTAATTTCTTAGTTTAGATAGCGTATGCGTAGGCCCGACAAAACCCCTGTATGGCTTCTTCTATTTCTCGATAAAAAAAAATATGACCAACAGTGGTTCGAATGTATACACAACAGATTTCTTTTTTTACACTTCCTACTATTAGATAGTGCCCATAAATCTCATGATAAGTGCCCGAAGATTCATATTGAACTTCGATGGGAACTTCTCTTGAGCCAATGACACGTTGATCTAGTCGCCACCGGAGCCACAAAGGACTATCTAAATTGATTCGTTTCTGCCGATAAGCTCCAAGTGCATCATAGGAACTACAAAAATACGGTTCTTTCTTTTTCGTATATTTATAGTTATTATTGGCAACTGTTTTATTTTGATAGTTTCTGCAATTATATGGATTATACCTATTCGCACAAATACCTCGACGATTCCCGATCGTTAATACATAGAGTCCGATAAGCATATCTTGAGTTGGTACGGAAATGGGATCCCCAATAGCTGGAGACAAGAGATTCATATGAGAAAACATAAGTAAGCGAGCCTCCGCTTGAGCTTCCAAAGATAAAGGTACATGAACAGCCATTTGATCCCCATCAAAGTCCGCATTGAAGCCCTTACAAACTA